ACTTTCTCGCTTGTTAGTCAAGCTTTGAAGCCCCTACTTTCTTTATGGTTGGGATATTAAAAGAAGCGCTGGTTTGGAACGGAACCCTATACAAGGGGCTTTTCCCCAACCTATATATAAAAGGTGCTGGTCTCGATGATTGTTGACTCAACATTGATTTCGTGCTTGAGTTGGAGGGCCCTCCCTCCATCCATCCATCGAGTCAAGTAATTCGCTATCGGAAATTTAGCCGCCGCGTATCTCATGCCATGCTTCTTGTTTCTCCGAATCGGTTCCGTCTGTCAGTCAATCAAGATTCGCCATCAAGAGAGGGAAGAGCCTTGACTTTCGGTTAGGCCGGTCTCGTCATTCATGCAATTCCCCCGTCCATCGATCGATCACGCGAGCATCCAGTCAGCACATAGCGAACGAAAAAAGCGTTCATCCTGGATTATCTTCCTCAATCAAAATGTCTATCAATTGATACCTATTCATTCGGTCAAAGTCTCCACGGCGTTTTCACGCCCCTCTACTTAGAGGTGCACCATGTTGATAGGAATCGGCAAAGACCTTCTTGTACACGTCCTCGAGGGCTGCATTCATGGCAATCATCACTAGTTTATCCCGAGGGCATGGTATGGCTTTGTTCTTGGTGTTGTTTAATAGAATAGATGTCGAGTGCCGCTTTTCCCCGTCCGAGAATCTCCATCTGCTCTAACTGGGCGAGCTATAATCCTTATGTCAGGTTGGTTGTTCAAAAGATAAAATATCTTTACCCTTCATCTTTTCGAAAGCCTAGACCCATTCTTCTGGATCTTTATTAGTCCTAGGTGCAAAGCCTCTTCAAGAAAGACCTCTTTCTTTCTCCTCCATTTATCATTTTTTTGATTGAAAGAGGATAAGCGCTATCCATTGAGTAAAGGGAGGCTTTCCTACACTAAAGTGATTCGGGCGGTTGGTGGCCCCTTCGAGAGTTGCGGGTCCTTGCCGCTGCATGAGTGGTAGCTCACGCTCAAAACTCCTCCGACACGAGTCCTAGTCGTTGCGCTGCGGTCCGTTTCCCGGCTTCGCTTGCGCGATTTTTTGCACTTATTTTTTTCTTTTTTTTGTTTAATCCATCCCCGACCCTAATGAATCGAGTATGTATGAAGGGGTCAGTCAAGCGGTTCGGGTTCTCGGTCGGTTCCCGTTCGCCTGCCCCCCCTCATAGTCCATTAGTGGGTAGGGTGGTCAACTTAGAGGGCGCCTCCTCTTCAGACGTGTCTTCGACAACCTGGCGTTTGTTCGGTCTCCGCTTTTTGTTGGAGGCGGGAGTGCTTGGTCGCTGGGGTTTCCTTTTCCTCAACCAATTCGGTTGTGTCAGCCCGGTTGGTCTAACATTTATGAGCAGGCTGGCTGGACAAAGATGGATGGAAGGTAAGATAGATTTGAGTTCAAGTGGCACAGGACCTTCGATCGACCATGGGGCGTATTCTACCCTTACCGAATTCATTCTATTGAAGCGTAACGTAAAACTTCTCATGTTGCATTTCTTTGGTTTGGAAGTTCCATAATGTTGTCTGTGGATTTCTAACAAAGGAAAGCCCCCCCTTTCTTTATGCCATTTGATTAATGAAAGTTCCGTGCTGCTCGCCACTCCCCGAGGCCAAGGACGGGGTCGAACCGTCATTCCAGGATTTGCAGTCCGATACATTTCCATTATGTTACCCAGCCAAACCCGCCACCTCGTGTGCCAAAGTCAAACGGTTTTTCTTCCTTCCCCGCCCCCTTTCTACATATGCGGTGGCGGGCGGAGCACTCTATATGACCGGCGGCGGGTTACCAGAGAAGAGGGGACAACTTCTTTCTCCCTTGCCTTGCTCCATTTTCCTTTTCTGATTTAAAGTAGCAAGCCACTCCACTACTGGTACAGAGGCCAGAAGGTTGCTTCCTCCATATGTTCAGGCAAAGAACATCTAGAAGCTAGCTTTTGTCTTGTAAGCTACCATGCCTTAGAATAATATAATTAAATTTTGCTTACCAAAGCAAAGTGGTATTACTAAAAAAAAGTAAATAAGCAACCAGTTCCGTTCCAAGTGACATGGCTTTTCACTATTCCTTATTCCTTTCCAGAGAAGCCCATCCAGCCCAGCGGATCCATTGTTTATGCGGCAGTGCGATGCTGCTGAAAAACGGAAGCCCTTAGGTATAGGTTGGGGAAAACTCCAAACAAAAAAGGGCCTTATTCTTCCTTATATTAAATATAAGTTTTAGAAAGGGGCATCCCTACCCCCTAAATTACAAGCTAGCGCGCAACGGCTTTTCAGCCGTTGTTGCTTTTTTGCAGGCTCGAAAATCTCTCTTTCGCCTCTCCTCCCTGTCTCCATTCTGGTTGATTCGCTTCTTCCTTCGCGCAAGCGCTTGGTTCGCCCCTTTTGTGTTGCATTTTTTTGTGATCCCCCGCTTCAGTTTGCGTTTTTCGGATAGCCGGGATCCGACGTTGATTTCCGATTTATTTAAATGTCAGCTCCATGTTTTGGGCGGCCCATCTGGTTAGTTCAGCTATCACTGCTGGAAGCCCCTGCGGTTGTTCGGCTGCGTACTCCCCGTTTGCGTATCTCACACTCCCAAAGCATCTTTTTTTTTTTTTCATATTTCTTCCGGTCGGCTTCGTGCAGATAGATGTTTGCCGGGGGAGATTGGTGCTCCTGAGGTATGCCCTTCCGGTGGGTTGTTATATTTTCTGTCTATTCCATCCAGTGCCCGCACTGCGTCAGAAAATCTTCGTCTTCGATCTCTCTTCGCAACGCAATAAAGAAGTCTAACAGTTTATCTCGGCATCTGTCTTTTAAGTCATTGATCTCATATCTATAAGCAGGGGGGTCTGCGTTCACTATTAAGCCTACGCCCGTCCATTCCTTTCAAGCTTTATCCCGCCCTTAGACTCGTTACGCTTAACGCCCACTTACTTAAAGACTCGTTGGCTCCGCGCTCTATTCGGTCGGAACCCGGTTTGAGAACCTTCTCTCATAGATTCCTTTCACCAAGTCATCGCCAGCAATCAGCTCTTATCCCTTGGTGTGGTGTCAAAGGGCGAGTTCCTTTCTTGTCTTGCCCAAAAACTTGCTTTATTCTCATTGGAGAAAGACTCTCCCGCGGCAAGGTTTTACACATAGGGCCAGCTGCTTTCTTTATCTCGCTTGCCGTTAGTCCGTCTAGCGCCTTTCTTTCGGTTGGGGTCCGTCCCGGGGCTTAGACCGCTTGGGTTCTATTTTTCTCGAAGGCAGTCAACGTGTCAGCCATTCCTCTCCCATTAGACTTGTAAATCCTTTGCTCTTTTTCCTTCTCTCCCTCTACTTTATTTGACAGGGGCGGATAATACCACTCTATCAATAACAAGAATACAGTAGCAATTCAGTTTCAAATGGTTTGAGCTTGGAAGCAACCTACTATCTATCGATAGGCTAAAACAGACTGCTATTGGCTGCTTTGCCTATCTATTCTATTATGGCCGGCTTGGAGACATCAGAGGAAGACCGTCATTTCTATCCGGGTACGATCATAGCTTCATTCATTCGTTGAACCTTGGGGATAACCATTAGCATTGAGGTCAATCACCACACCACCTCTATCCTATCATACGACATTACATGACGCGAGAGTGCATGGTCAACACACACCTACCTAAAGCGCCTACGTTCCGCTTGCAGCCAATACAAGCACAACCTAACTTGCACGAGATTCAACAACCGAAACTACAGGTAGTCCCGAGGGGACGGCATCCTCCTATAATAGTTAGCAGTACTGAACAAGCGAGTCATCGGTCGGAGGAAAGAAAACGTCTTTCAAAAAAAGAAAAAAAAAGGACATCGCTCTAATCCTTGAGAACTTCCTTGATGATTTAGCAATTGAGAGACGGTTGCGACAAGTAAGAAAGTGGGCCACCCGGGAACTGGAAGATAAAAAGAGTTCCTTTTGGCTTATATAAAAAAAGATTATTTTTTTAAATAACTAAACTCTAACTGGGCAGACCCTTAATCACTTCTAGTGGACTATGCATAGGACTACCCACGGAGCGGTGAAAAGACAGAAAGTATTCCTATTGATTCTAAGGGAGAACGAAGGACGGAGTGGAGGATGGAGGCGGATCGGTTGGAACGCGGGCTAGCCGGCCGGGAGGTTCGATTCCTCCCCGATTCCTATTTACTCGATCCATTGTTCGTGCAATCTTAAGGTTCATAGTCCTTTAGCTCTTATTACAGTGGTTGACAGTGGCTTATGAAAGTGGTACCCCTTTCTTTACTTTAAACAGTGGTTTACACAGGTTGAATGATACAAGCAGGAAGCAAACAACAGGAAGAACCAGAGCGGGTGTAGATGCTCGTGAAGGAACGGGAGCTGAAGCAACAGGAATTGGTCAACGAGTAGGAAGACTTGGAAATTATTTTGAAAAAGGTGGCTAACACTAATATGCCTATCCACTACTATGGTGGTCATCATCGCTATGGCATGCACTGTGGCATGTTCTATGGTGCCTAGCCTATGCTGCTGGCCAACTACAGATCGATAGTGAGATTCTGATGCTATGCAGTTACGGATGCTCGTAATAGAGATTATGATCTTCGTTATCGGGAGTAAGATCCAGAATTAACTTCAAGTAGGGATCCTAGTGCTAGTTATCGGGGTTCTGTCTTTCTTCACTTCTGATCTTTATCTATGATATTAACTTGAACTTGAAGACGAGTCTTATTCATAACTAGAAAGCAGATCGAAAGAAGCATAGGTACACTTAACACTAACCCAATCCAGATTAAACTACTCTTATCGGAACCCAGCTTCTCTTTTTTAGCGAATAAAGATTGAAGTAGCTCTTACACTTACTATATTTAAAATCTTTCTTATTTTTCATATGAAAGAAGGAGAAAGGGGGTAGAAATCCTAAAAAAGGTATGCCCTACCCTTCTTGCCATTTCCTGCACTAAGCCAAGTTAGCTCATCTTAGGGTTTTCTTTCTTATTAAGAAAGGCTTAAGTTCTTCCTTTATTAAAACAAGGTCCGAGAGTAAGATGGCTATCTTTTCAGCTCTTCTTACTATGCTTTCCGTGGTAGCAAGGCTTATATCAAACCAGACTAGTTCCAGATGGTTTAGTAAGGGCTTTAGCAAAAGACGTAACAAGCAAGGTATGAAGACTACACTTCACACGAACCAAGTGAACGTTTCCCAAGAGCTAGTGCTCTGATACCATGAAAGAGTTGAAAATACTTTGAGCGGATTGGGTGAAGGATGTGTATATCAATGTAAGAAATCATCTGTTTAATTAAATAGAATACAACACCTCTTGCTTGGCCGTTACACATGGAGTAATCACATAATAGTTATATAAGTAGCCGCTACGATTCTCAGAATTTACCTGCCCATTAGCAACGTATGCTCAGTTATTATTGTATACGCAATAAGATAAGTCAAGTGCGCTAAAAGCGACGTCCCAGTCTTGAGACCTGATCAATCCCATGAATTCTCAATCCTTATGCTTATCAGTCTTCGTTACTCGGATTACAGTCGAGCTATTTTATTGCTTTTTTGTGATTGTCTATTTTAAGGGATATGCCCATAGGGAAACCTAGATTATTAACAGCAGGAACGTACCTATCGTCATATCTGAGGGGACCCGGTCTCAGCAAGCTATGGGATATAAAAAGGTATGCACCTTCCTCTTTGGATGCAGGGTCAGTCATTCTGCTTTGGTTCTGCTGTTAACCACAACTAACATGACTTAACCAAGTCAGATGGCCTCTCTTCTTTTATTAACTCCTTTCCTAAGTTTGGGAAATCTCACTCACTACACAAAATCTATATGATATGTGTGATGCCGACACCTAATATAGAGAGAGTAACGACGACTAGAATAAGAAGAAGAGGTTATGAAGTAACTCGACTGATAAGGAGAGGCGGGCATTGAATCTCTGGCCTTAGCCTGCCTACCAGTCTTGATCTCTTGCAAGAACAAAGGGAAGCACTAATAAACTATTTCAGCATGCGAAATTATTCACTCTCACAGCGATGCTGAAAAGGTCATCTCTACTCTGGCTCAACACTCCCCTGACTTACGCGAAAGAATAATCCTCATAAAACAAGCATCCCGGTTGAGCTCAAGGCTGAGAGCAAGAAGTTCGATCAATTCAGCCAGTCTACTGCTTCTGAAAAGACTTCTTACTACTCTAGTTAGGAAGTATAGTTTAAATATGGGCTTCTATCTTATTTGTTCTCCTCTGCGGTAAGAAGAAGTAGAAATCTGCAGTTAAGATGAATGCAAGAATAGGATCTTAGCTCCCGTTGACCGGCTCTACGACCCCATATAAATAGGGCACTACTGTAGTGCTCATTGGGCCTCCCTCTTTATCTTAAAATTAAACCGGCATACTGAAATCGATTGCACTAAGGGGCTTCAATTTAGCTGAAAGATGGAGTTGAAAAATAGAAAGATATTGGTTACATCTCGCGTACTTGCCCATATTACTTATATGGGGTGACCCACTTCTACTTAAGCTGATTCCAAAGCCGCTCCCATTCCTCAAAGCCCTGCTGCAGAGTCAACCCCTCCTTCGGTCGGTTCATGAGCTGCCCTAACTCTACGCTCGGTAGCTACCGGATCTAATGCACCATTCTTCGGCCTTGGTTCTTTCCTTTCTATATGCTTGTCCAATCTTTTTCTTTGAAGCAATAGAGTTTTCAAGAAGGTTTATATCATTTAGTACTTGTGCTAAGGAACGAAAGTAGTTTAGTACGGGATAAATCCACTTTCAGAAAACCTTTTAGGGACTCATCAAATTTCTTTTCCTCTACAACGGGGAGGGTTTCACCGCGTTTCACCAATCTTGTGAAAAAGACAGGTCTTTTCCAGGCTCGAAAGCCATCCATATCATATATCATTTCAGTCCTAGTTCCCATATACCCAGTGTAGTAGATGAGTTCATAGCTATTTCTTTCTCCTAGTGACTACTCCGAGTAAAGACTACTGACCTTAACCCGTTAACGGGTTTTTGGACATTACTAAATAGATTATGAAGAATCCTCTTCCCCTTATTCCCAGTCTGACTCTTCCAATTTGTAGAGTTGGGCAGGTGAATCAAGATAAATGACTAGGGGATTTCCTGCCCACCCTTGGGGTGTCATCAATATTGGCCGATCAGTTAATACTGAAGCTGAACCATCTGCTGCCGCTGGAGTGCCTTTCCCGCAATATATGTTGTCAGGTAAGTATCCTTAGTGTTAGTGAAAGCGGAAAACAGACTTCTGAAAAGGACAAAGGGCTATATGATGGCCCGAGGTTCAGCTTTCAAGGGGGGGATGAGCGAAAGGTGCTCAAACTAGACTATACTATGGGAACGTTCAGAAGCTATGATCGTACCCAGGACCATTCGACGTTTGATTCTTTCTATCAGGGATACCGATGGCTCTGTGATAGGGCAAACAAAACAAGGTGCTTTCCCACTTCCTTTTTCGCTTTGCGCTTCACTTAAGGCATCTTAAACACGAAAGAC